GCTAGCGTAGCTTAACAAAAGCATAACATTGAAGATGTTAAGATGGGCCCTAGAAAGCTCCGAAAGCACAAAGGTTTGGTCCTGACTTTACTATCAACTTCAGCCAAGCTTACACATGCAAGTATCCGCACCCCCGTGAGAATGCCCTACAGTCCCCCGCCCGGGAACAAGGAGCTGGTATCAGGCACACTCAATTAAGCCCATGACACCTTGCTTAGCCACACCCCCAAGGGAATCCAGCAGTGATAAATATTAAGCTATAAGTGAAAACTTGACTTAGCTAAGGCTAAATAGAGCCGGTAAAACTCGTGCCAGCCACCGCGGTTATACGGGTGGCTCAAGATGATAGACTTCGGCGTAAAGAGTGGTTAAGGCGTACTTTAAACTAAAGCCGAACGCCCTTGAAGCTGTTATACGCACTCGAGGTGAAAGAAGCCCAACTACGAAAGTGGCTTTACTGCCCCTGAACCCACGAAAGCTATGACACAAACTGGGATTAGATACCCCACTATGCTTAGCCCTAAACATTGATCACACATTACAACCGTGATCCGCCTGGGAACTACGAGCACCTGCTTAAAACCCAAAGGACTTGGCGGTGCTTCAAACCCACCTAGAGGAGCCTGTTCTGGAACCGATGATCCCCGTTCAACCTCACCCCTCCTTGTTCATCCCGCCTATATACCGCCGTCGTCAGCTTACCCTGTGAAGGTTAAATAGTGAGCGCAATTGGCACAGCCCAGCAAGTCAGGTCGAGGTGTAGCGTATGGAGGGGGAAGAAATGGGCTACATTCCCTAATATAGTGTAAACGAACGATGAATTGAAACATACATCTGAAGGAGGATTTAGCAGTAAGTAGGAATTAGAGCGTCCTACTGAAACAGGCTCTGGAGCGCGTACACACCGCCCGTCACTCTCCCCAAAACTTAATCAACAAGTAAATAAAACCCCACCTACCACCTAAGGGGAGGCAAGTCGTAACATGGTAAGTGTACCGGAAGGTGCACTTGGAAAAACTGGGGCATAGCTTAAGAGTAAAGCAACTCATTTACACCGAGAAGAGTATTCGTTCAAATCGGATTACCCTAAAACCCAACAGCTAGCCCTACAATCAAAAACAAATAACCAATATTAACACCCCCAAACACACGACATCTAAGTCAAACAAATCATTTTACCTCCTTAGTATGGGCGACAGAAAAGGACCAACGGAGCAATAGAGAAAGTACCGCAAGGGAAAGCTGAAAGAGAAATGAAACAATTCAATAAAGCGTAAAAAAGCAGAGATTACACCTCGTACCTTTTGCATCATGATTTAGCTAGTAAACCTCAAGCAAAGAGTACTTTAGTTTGATACCCCGAAACTAAGTGAGCTACTCCAAGACAGCCTATTAAAAGGGCCAACCCGTCTCTGTGGCAAAAGAGTGGGAAGAGCTTTGAGTAGAGGTGACAGACCTACCGAACTTAGCTATAGCTGGTTGCCTAAGAAATGAATAGAAGTTCAGCCTCTCGGCTTCTTTCCTGACCCCCGTCCTTGACCCCTAAGACACCCAAAGAAACCGAAAGAGTTATTCAAAGGAGGTACAGCTCCTTTGAAACAAAATACAACTTTACCAGGAGGATAGAGATCATAATAAACTAAAGGCAAAGTGTTCCAGTGGGCCTGAAAGCAGCCACCCAATAAGAAAGCGTTAAAGCTCAGACATGACTACCCCCCCCCCGATCCTGATAATTCAATCTTAATCCCCTAATTCTACTAGGCCGCTCCATGCAAACATGGAAGTGACCATGCTAATATGAGTAATAAGAGAGCCCCAGCCTCTCTCCTTGCACAAGTGTAAATCGAAATGGACCTCCCATCGAATCTTAACGGCCCCAAACAAAGAGGGAATTGAACAACAAACCAAACAACTAGAAAAACATCCAATTAAACAACCGTTAACCCTACACTGGCGTGCCCCCAAGGAAAGACTAAAAGAAAGAGAAGGAACTCGGCAAACATTTAAGCCTCGCCTGTTTACCAAAAACATCGCCTCTTGCAAAACTAATGAATAAGAGGTCCCGCCTGCCCTGTGACTATATGTTTAACGGCCGCGGTACTCTGACCGTGCGAAGGTAGCGCAATCACTTGTCTTTTAAATGGGGACCTGTATGAATGGCATAACGAGGGCTTAGCTGTCTCCTCTTTCAGGTCAATGAAATTGATCTCCCCGTGCAGAAGCGGGGATAATTACATAAGACGAGAAGACCCTATGGAGCTTTAGACACTAAAGCAGACCATGTTAAGCACCCCTACAAAGGACTAAACAAAGTGGCTCCTGCCCTAATGTCTTTGGTTGGGGCGACCGCGGGGAAACATAAAACCCCCACGTGGAATGGGAGTACTACTCCTTACACCCAGAGCTTCCGCTCTAATAAACAGAATTTCTGACCAATAAGATCCGGCAACGCCGATCAACGGACCGAGTTACCCTAGGGATAACAGCGCAATCCTCTTTGAGAGTTCATATCGACAAGGGGGTTTACGACCTCGATGTTGGATCAGGACATCCTAGTGGTGCAGCCGCTATTAAGGGTTCGTTTGTTCAACGATTAAAGTCCTACGTGATCTGAGTTCAGACCGGAGTAATCCAGGTCAGTTTCTATCTATGAAATATTCTTTCCTAGTACGAAAGGATCGGAAAGGAGGAGCCCCTACTCAAAGTACGCCCCACCCCTACCTGATGCAGGTAACTAAAACAGGCAAAAAGGAATGTCCCCCCGTCTAAGAAAAAGACATGTTAATATGGCAAAACCCGATTAATGCAAGAGACATAAGCTCTTCTTATTAGAGGTTCAAGTCCTCTTCTTAACTACAATCTTAACACCCCATCTAACCTGTATTTTGCCTGCACCCCTAATGAGTGCCACTTCAACCACAATTGAACCTAGTATTAGGCCACAAATAAATAATAACGAACGGGGAGGGGGGTCCAACATTAAAAATTTTATGCGCTATGTTTTATTTTACATAGTTAACCCAACAAGAAATTATTGATTTTGCATAAATATGACCTAGTTAGAGAGACATTGTTAGGGTGGCAGAGTCCGGTCAGTGCAAAAGAATTAAACCCTTTTCACAGAGGTTCAAATCCTCTTCTTAACTATGACCTCCTTACTCATCACCCACATTATTAACCCCCTAGCCTATATCGTACCCATCCTTCTGGCAGTTGCTTTCTTAACCTTAATTGAACGGAAAGTATTAGGTTATATACAACTACGGAAAGGGCCAAATATTGTAGGGCCTTACGGCCTTCTTCAACCCATTGCAGATGGAGTGAAACTCTTCATCAAAGAACCCATCCGTCCTTCCACCTCCTCCCCTATCCTCTTCCTACTAGCCCCTATATTAGCCCTTACACTCGCCCTCACCCTCTGAGCTCCTATACCTCTACCCTACCCAGTCGTCGATTTAAACCTAGGTATTCTGTTTATCCTAGCCCTTTCTAGCCTAGCAGTCTACTCAATTTTAGGCTCAGGTTGAGCCTCTAACTCAAAATATGCTCTTATCGGAGCACTTCGAGCTGTAGCTCAAACCATTTCTTACGAAGTAAGCCTAGGCCTCATTCTTCTAAACATTATTATCCTTACCGGGGGCTTTACCCTCCAAACCTTCAACATCGCACAAGAAAGCATTTGACTAATTTTACCAGCCTGACCCTTAGCCGCAATATGATATATTTCAACCTTAGCAGAAACCAACCGTGCCCCCTTCGACTTAACCGAAGGAGAATCAGAATTAGTTTCTGGTTTCAATGTAGAATATGCAGGAGGCCCATTCGCCCTATTTTTTCTAGCAGAATACGCTAACATCTTACTCATAAATACCCTCTCAGCCACACTATTCCTAGGAGCTTACCACATCCCTACAATTCCAGGACTAACAGCAATCAACCTAATAACCAAAGCAGCCCTACTATCAGTAGTTTTCCTCTGAGTACGAGCCTCCTACCCACGCTTCCGTTACGACCAACTTATACACCTCATTTGAAAGAACTTTCTTCCCATTACACTGGCCCTAATCATCTGACACCTCGCACTTCCCATCGCCTTTATAGGACTACCCCCCCAACTATAAACACGGAGCCGTGCCCGAAGCCCAAGGGCCACTTTGATAGAGTGAACAATGGAGGTTAAAGTCCTCCCGACTCCTTAAAAAGAAGGGACTTGAACCCTACCTGGAGAGATCAAAACTCTCAGTGCTTCCACTACACCACTTTCTAGTAAAGTAAGCTAAAAAAGCTCTTGGGCCCATACCCCAAAAATGTTGGTTAAAATCCTTCCCTTGCTAATGAACCCCTACGTAATAACTATTCTCCTCTTCGCGTTAGGGTTGGGGACCACAATTACCTTCGCCAGCTCCCACTGGCTACTAGCCTGAATAGGCCTTGAAATAAACACCTTAGCTATTGTTCCCCTTATAGCCCAATATCACCACCCCCGAGCAGTTGAAGCAGCAACTAAATATTTCTTAACCCAAGCCACCGGAGCAGCCATACTACTTTTCGCAAGCACCACCAATGCCTGATTTACAGGACAATGGGGAATCCAACAAACATCCCATCCCCTCCCCACCACCATAATTACCATCGCCCTCGCCCTAAAAATTGGCCTCGCCCCAGTACACGCATGACTACCCGAAGTCCTACAAGGCCTAGACCTCACTACTGGTCTTATCCTATCTACCTGACAAAAGCTTGCCCCTTTTATTCTACTAATACAAATCCAGCCCACCAACTCAACCCTACTAATTATTTTAGGGCTTACTTCCACCCTTATGGGGGGCTGAGGGGGACTTAATCAGACCCAACTACGAAAAATACTTGCCTATTCATCAATTGCTCATCTTGGCTGAATAGTCTTAATCCTCCAATTCTCCCCTCCCCTCACTTTATTGACCCTTATTTTATATATAGTAATAACATTTTCAATGTTCCTCGTATTTAAAATTAATAAAGCAACCAGCATCAATGCACTAGCTACTTCTTGAACAAAAGCACCGGCACTAGCCTCCCTAGTCCCCCTCCTGCTCCTGTCACTTGGTGGCCTCCCCCCACTAACTGGATTCATACCAAAGTGACTTATTCTTCAAGAACTGACCAAACAGAACCTAGCCCCAGTAGCAACACTAAGTGCATTTACCGCTCTCCTAAGCCTATACTTCTATCTGCGCCTCTCTTACGCAATAACCCTTACCATGTCCCCCAACAACCTCTCGGGAACCCCGCCCTGACGCTTCCCCACACTTCAATTAACACTGCCCACAGCAATATCGGCCCAAGCCACCATATTACTGTTGCCCCTCACCCCAACCACAGTGGCATTATTGGTAGTGTAAGAGACTTAGGATAATACAAGACCAAGAGCCTTCAAAGCCCTAAGTGGGGGTGAAAATCCCTCAGTCCCTGTTAAAACTTGCAGGACACTACCCCACATCTCCTGAATGCAACTCAGACACTTTAATTAAGCTAAAGCTTTTCTAGACGGGCAGGCCTCGATCCTACAAACTTTTAGTTAACAGCTAAACGCTTAAACCAGCGAGCATCCGTCTACCTTTCCCCCGCCTAAATTTACAACCATAGGCGGGGGAAAGCCCCAGTAGGTAACTAGCCTACCTCTCCAGATTTGCAATCTGGCATGTACAACACTTCAGGGCTTGGTAAGAAGAGGGCTTAAACCTCTGTCTATGGGGTTACAATCCACCGCTTAACTCGGCCATCTTACCTGTGGCAATCACACGCTGATTTTTTTCGACTAATCACAAAGACATTGGCACCCTTTATCTAGTATTCGGTGCTTGAGCTGCAATAGTAGGCACAGCTTTAAGCTTACTCATTCGAGCTGAACTAAGCCAACCCGGCGCCCTCCTCGGGGATGACCAAATTTATAATGTAATCGTAACAGCACATGCCTTCGTAATGATTTTCTTTATAGTTATACCAATCATGATTGGAGGCTTTGGGAACTGACTTATTCCTCTTATAATTGGTGCCCCTGATATAGCTTTCCCTCGAATAAATAATATAAGCTTCTGACTCCTCCCCCCCTCCCTCCTTCTTCTACTTGCCTCTTCAGGAGTGGAAGCAGGAGCTGGGACCGGCTGAACAGTTTATCCGCCACTGGCGGGCAACTTAGCCCATGCCGGACCTTCCGTCGACCTAACAATTTTTTCCCTTCACTTAGCAGGAATTTCCTCAATTCTTGGAGCTATTAACTTTATTACAACCATTATTAATATGAAACCTCCTGCCATCTCTCAATACCAAACCCCCCTATTTGTATGAGCCGTCCTAATTACGGCCGTCCTTCTTCTCCTATCCCTCCCCGTACTCGCTGCTGGTATTACAATACTTCTAACAGATCGAAACCTAAACACAACTTTCTTTGACCCCGCAGGCGGGGGTGACCCTATTCTTTATCAACATCTATTCTGGTTCTTTGGCCACCCAGAAGTCTATATCTTAATTTTACCAGGATTTGGAATAATTTCACATATCGTTGCCTATTATTCTGGTAAAAAAGAACCTTTTGGGTATATAGGCATGGTCTGAGCTATAATAGCAATTGGCCTTCTTGGATTTATTGTTTGAGCCCATCACATGTTTACAGTCGGAATGGACGTCGACACCCGGGCCTACTTTACATCTGCTACTATAATTATTGCAATCCCGACGGGTGTAAAAGTTTTCAGCTGACTTGCAACCCTTCACGGCGGATCCATCAAATGAGAAACCCCCCTCTTATGAGCCCTCGGCTTTATTTTCCTCTTTACAGTCGGCGGTTTAACCGGAATTGTACTAGCCAACTCCTCTCTAGATATTGTTCTTCATGACACATACTATGTAGTGGCCCACTTCCACTACGTCCTCTCTATGGGAGCTGTATTTGCCATTATTGCTGCCTTCGTACACTGATTCCCCCTATTTACAGGATATACCCTTCACAGCGGCTGAACAAAAATCCACTTCGGCGTAATGTTCCTAGGCGTTAATTTAACCTTTTTCCCTCAACACTTTCTTGGTTTAGCTGGGATGCCCCGCCGATATTCGGACTACCCAGATGCTTATACCCTATGAAACACAGTTTCTTCTATCGGCTCAATAATTTCACTCATCGGCGTAATTCTTTTCTTATGTATTATCTGAGAAGCATTCGCTGCTAAACGAGAAGTTCTTTCAGTGGAACTCACTACAACAAACCTAGAATGATTATATGGATGTCCCCCTCCATATCACACCTTTGAAGAACCCGCATTTGTTCAGGTCCAAACAAATTCTCGAGAAAGGAAGGAATCGAACCCCCATAAACTGGTTTCAAGCCAGCCACGTAACCACTCTGCCACTTTCTTTATAAGACACTAGTATAAGCGTCCAACTACACTGCCTTGTCAAGGCAGAACAGCGGGTTAAAACCCCGCGTGTCTTTTTATACCTTAATGGCACATCCCACCCAATTAGGATTTCAAGACGCAGCTTCCCCTGTAATGGAGGAGCTTCTCCACTTTCACGATCACGCCTTAATAATTGTCTTTTTAATCAGCACTCTCGTAATATATATTATAGTAGCTATAGTCACCACAAAACTCACTAATAAATACATTCTAGATTCCCAAGAAATTGAAGTTATTTGAACCGTCCTCCCAGCCGTTATTCTTATTCTAATCGCCCTTCCCTCCCTTCGGATTCTCTACCTAATAGACGAAATTAATGATCCTCACCTCACAGTCAAAGCTATCGGCCACCAGTGATATTGAAGCTATGAATATACTGACTACGAAGACCTTGGATTCGACTCCTATATAATTCCTACACAAGACCTGGCCCCTGGCCAATTCCGCCTTCTAGAAGCAGACCACCGAATAGTAGTTCCACTCGACTCCCCCGTCCGAGTGCTTGTTTCCGCTGAAGACGTACTTCATTCCTGAGCCGTACCCGCCCTCGGTGTAAAAATAGACGCAGTTCCAGGCCGCCTAAATCAAACAGCCTTTATTTCATCCCGTCCAGGAGTTTTCTATGGACAATGCTCAGAAATTTGTGGAGCTAACCACAGCTTTATACCCATCGTAGTTGAAGCAGTCCCAGTAGAACACTTCGAAGACTGATCTATCCTACTTTTACTAGACATGTCGTTAAGAAGCTAAATTGGTCATAGCGTTAGCCTTTTAAGCTAGAGACTGGTGATTACCTACCACCCTTAGCGAAATGCCTCAATTAAATCCAGCTCCATGATTCATAATCTTAGTATTTTCTTGACTAATTTTTCTGGTAGTTATCCCTACTAAAGTTTTAGCTCACACCTTCCCAAACACCCCCACACCTAAAAGCACAGAAAAACCCAAAACAACCCCTTGAGTCTGACCATGACATTAAGCTTTTTTGATCAGTTCATAAGCCCTGTATACTTAGGTATTCCTCTTGTGGTTCTAGCTCTCACCCTCCCCTGACTCCTCTTTCCTACACCCTCAGCTCGATGATTAGACAACCGCCTATTAACGCTTCAAAACTGATCCATCAACCGATTTACTCACAATCTCCTCTCGCCAATTAATATTGGTGGACACAAATGGGCCCTCCTACTAACCTCGTTAATAATTTTCCTTATTTCCCTAAACGTACTCGGCCTGCTACCCTATACCTTTACCCCTACCACCCAACTATCCTTAAATATGGGCCTTGCAGTCCCCCTTTGAATGGCCACTCTTGTTCTTGGAATACGTAACCAACCGACCATAGCCCTTGGACATCTATTACCAGAAGGTACCCCAACCCCGCTTATTCCTGTATTGATTATTATCGAAACAATTAGCTTATTTATTCGCCCCCTAGCCCTAGGAGTACGACTAACAGCCAATCTTACAGCCGGACACCTTCTGATTCAACTAATCGCCACAGCTGCCCTCGTTCTTGCACCCTTAATGCCTCCAGTAGCGATTCTTACCGCAACCATTCTATTTCTGCTTACACTCTTAGAAGTCGCTGTAGCTATAATTCAAGCCTATGTCTTTGTTCTCCTTATTAGCCTATACCTGCAAGAAAACGTATAATGGCCCACCAAGCACACGCATACCATATAGTTGACCCCAGCCCTTGACCCCTAACAGGCGCAGTTGCTGCCCTCCTAATAACATCAGGTCTCGCAACCTGATTCCACTTCCAATCCACAACCCTTATGATTCTCGGGACTATTCTACTCCTCCTTACAATATACCAGTGATGACGAGACATTGTTCGAGAAAGTACATTTCAAGGGCACCACACCCCACCCGTCCAAAAAGGACTACGATACGGTATAATCCTGTTTATTACCTCAGAAGTTTTCTTCTTCCTAGGCTTTTTCTGAGCCTTCTACCACGCGAGCCTTGCACCTACCCCCGAACTAGGAGGTTGCTGACCCCCAACAGGTATCACAACCCTAGACCCCTTTGAAGTACCTCTTCTCAATACTGCCGTTTTACTCGCTTCAGGAGTAACAGTTACCTGGGCACATCATAGCATTATAGAAGGAAATCGGAGTGGGGCCATTCAATCCTTAACACTAACCATTCTCCTTGGCTTCTACTTCACCTTTTTACAAGCCATGGAATACTACGAAGCTCCCTTCACCATCGCAGATGGAGTTTATGGCTCCACATTTTTTGTAGCAACAGGCTTCCACGGATTACATGTAATTATTGGCTCAACATTTCTAGCCGTCTGCTTACTCCGCCAAATCCATTACCACTTTACATCTGGACATCACTTCGGATTTGAAGCAGCTGCCTGATACTGACACTTCGTAGACGTCGTCTGATTATTCTTATATATTTCTATTTACTGATGAGGATCATAATCTTTCTAGTATCAAAACGAGTATAAGTGACTTCCAATCACCCGGTCTTGGTGAAAGTCCAAGGAAAGATAATGAACCTAATCACAACAGTAATTACCATTACAATTGTACTCTCTACCATTCTGGCCCTGGTCTCCTTTTGACTACCCCAAATAACCCCTGATTACGAAAAACTCACCCCCTATGAGTGCGGCTTCGACCCCCTAGGCTCTGCACGACTACCCTTCTCCCTCCGGTTTTTTTTAGTTGCAATTCTTTTCCTACTCTTTGACCTAGAAATCGCCCTCCTTCTACCCCTTCCCTGAGGAAATCAACTGTCCTCCCCCTTACTCACATTCATATGAGCCTCCGCCGTACTCGCACTCCTTACCCTCGGCCTAGTCTATGAGTGAGTTCAAGGTGGACTTGAATGAGCTGAATAAGTGATTAGTCTTAAGTAAAACATTTGATTTCGGCTCAAAAACTTGTGGTTAAATTCCACAATTACTTTATGCCTCCCGTGAATTTCGCTTTTTCTTGTGCATTTATCCTGGGGCTAACAGGTCTAGCCTTCCATCGAACCCATCTTCTCTCCGCCCTCCTATGCTTAGAAGGAATAATATTATCCCTATTTGTTGCTCTTTCCCTATGGGCCCTACAACTCGACTCCACAAACTTTTCAGCTGCCCCTATACTTCTCCTGGCATTTTCAGCCTGCGAAGCCAGCGCTGGCCTAGCATTACTAGTAGCCACCGCCCGAACCCACGGAAGTGACCGCCTACAAACCCTAAACCTCTTACAATGCTAAAAATCCTTATTCCAACCCTTATAATGATTCCAACTGCCTGACTATTAACACCCTGGTTCCTTTGACCAGGGATTCTAATCAACAGCCTAATCATCGCAACATCCAGCCTAGCCTGGCTAGCATGCCTATCACACACAGGAATAACCTTCCTCAGCACCTATTTCGGACTAGATGGTATCTCCGCCCCTCTCATAGTCCTAAGCTGCTGACTTACCCCACTCATAATTATAGCAAGCCAGTACCACATAGCCAAAGAACCCATTAACCGACAACGGGCCTACCTCACACTCATAGCAAGCCTACAAGCCACACTAATTGCAGCTTTCAGCGCCAATGAAGTCCTTCTATTCTATGTCATATTTGAAGCCACACTAATCCCCACACTAGCCCTCATTACCCGATGAGGTACTCAAGCAGAACGCCTTTACGCCGGAAGCTACTTCTTATTCTACACACTAGTAGGCTCATTACCCCTTATCGTTGCCCTACTGGTTATTCAAAGCAAAACCGGAACCCTCTCCTTCCTACTGCTCTCGCACTTCGAGCCATTAAAAGAACTAACTTGCTCTGATAAACTATGATGAGCAGGCTGCTTACTGGCATTTTTAGTAAAAATACCCCTCTATGGAGTCCACCTTTGACTCCCCAAAGCACACGTAGAAGCCCCCGTAGCAGGATCTATAATCCTTGCCGCCGTCCTATTAAAACTAGGAGGATACGGACTAATACGAATAACTATTGTATTAGGCCCCCTCTCAAAAGAAATATCCTACCCCGTCATTATTTTCGCCCTCTGAGGCGTCGTTATAACAGGCTCAATCTGCTTGCGCCAAACAGACCTTAAATCCCTAATCGCCTATTCTTCAGTAGGGCACATAGGACTAGTAGCAGCAGCTATCCTTATTCAAACCCCATGAGGCTTCTCTGGAGCACTAATTCTTATAATTGCACACGGCCTAACCTCCTCCGCCCTATTTTGTTTAGCAAATACTAATTATGAACGCACACACAGCCGAACCATAGTCCTAGCCCGAGGCTTACAAATGGTCCTCCCCCTTATAGCTGCATGATGATTCATTGCCAGCCTAGCTAACCTAGCCCTTCCCCCCCTTCCCAACCTTATAGGGGAATTAATAATTATCGTCTCCCTATTTAAATGATCCTGATGAACCTTGGCTTTAACAGGAGCTGGCGCCCTCATTGCCGCTGGCTACTCACTTTATATATTCCTTATAACCCAACGAGGACAATTACCAACCCACACCGTTGCACTAAATCCCTCCCACACCCGAGAACACTTGTTAGTCGTACTTCACCTCCTCCCCCTCCTACTACTAATCCTTAAACCCGAACTAATCTGAGGAATTATGGTTTGTAGATATAGTTTAACAAAAACATTAGATTGTGATTCTAAAAACAGAAGTTAAAATCTTCTTGTCCACCGAGGGAGGCTCGTAGCAGCGGATGCTTGCTAAACACCGTCTCCTAGGTTAAAATCCTAGGCTCAATCCTCGCACAGCTCCTATAGGACAATAGCTCATCCGTTGGTCTTAGGAACCAAAGACTCTTGGTGCAAATCCAAGTAGTAGCTATGCACCCCACATCACTCATAATAACCACAAGCCTGCTAACCATCTTCCTTCTCCTAATTTATCCTGTGCTCACAACTCTCTCCCCCCAACCTCGAAAGGCGGACTGAGCCCTTTCCCAAGTTAAAGCCGGAGTAAAGCTAGCCTTTTTTGTCAGCCTCCTCCCGCTGTTTCTGCTCTTTAACGAAGGGGCAGAAATAGTAATTTCTAATTGAAACTGAATAAACACAACTGCATTTGACGTAAACATTAGCTTTAAATTTGATCACTACTCAGTCATCTTCATTCCAATTGCCTTATACGTTACCTGATCAATTCTTGAATTCGCCTCTTGGTATATACACACAGACCCTGAAATAAACCGATTCTTTAAATATCTTTTAATCTTCCTTATTGCTATAATTATTTTAGTAACAGCAAACAACCTATTTCAACTATTCATCGGCTGAGAAGGCGTAGGAATTATGTCCTTCCTTCTCATTGGCTGATGATACGGACGGGCAGACGCAAACACTGCCGCCCTCCAAGCAGTTCTCTACAACCGAATCGGAGACATCGGACTAATTTTTGCTATGGCATGAATAGCAACAAACCTAAATTCATGAGATATACAACAAATATTCGCAACTGCCAAAGACTTTGACCTCACTTTCCCCCTTCTAGGACTAATCATTGCCGCCACTGGCAAATCCGCTCAATTTGGACTTCACCCCTGACTACCCTCCGCCATGGAGGGTCCTACACCGGTCTCTGCCCTACTACACTCCAGCACTATAGTCGTCGCAGGAATTTTTCTCCTTGTCCGAATAAGCCCCTTGATAGAAACCAACCCTGCCGCCCTTTCCATTTGCCTCTGCCTAGGAGCCCTAACTACCCTATTTACAGCCATCTGCGCCCTAACCCAAAATGACATCAAGAAAATTGTTGCATTTTCAACATCAAGCCAGCTAGGACTAATAATAGTAACTATTGGCTTAAATCAACCTCAACTTGCTTTCCTCCATATCTGCACCCATGCTTTCTTTAAAGCAATACTTTTCCTATGCTGCGGTTCCGTTATTCACAGCCTAAATGACGAACAAGATATCCGAAAAATAGGTGGAATGCACCACCTCACCCCCTTTACATCCTCCTGCCTCACCATTGGCAGCTTAGCCCTTACAGGAACCCCCTTCCTAGCAGGCTTCTTTTCCAAAGATGCTATTATTGAAGCCCTAAACACCTCAACTCTGAACGCCTGAGCCCTAATCCTAACACTTGTAGCCACATCTTTTACCGCAGTCTATAGCCTACGAATCACCTTCTACACATCCCTAGGGTACCCTCGATTTAATTCCCTATCCCCCATTAATGAAAACAACCCAGCAGTCATCAACCCAATTAAACGATTAGCCTGAGGAAGCATTATTGCAGGCCTCCTAATTACTTCAAACATTACTCCTCTTAAAACACCTGTAATATCTATACCACCTCTACTTAAACTAGCTGCCTTGGCCGTTACTATTACTGGCCTACTTTTAGCCTTAGAATTAGCCTCATTAACAAGCAAACAATTTAAACCCCTCCCCCTACTTACCCCCCACCACTTCTCCAATATATTAGGATTCTTCCCAATAATTATTCACCGCCTCGCCCCGAAACTAAACCTTACCCTTGGCCAAGGAATTGCCAGTCAAATAATTGATCAAACTTGACTAGAGAAAACAGGACCTAAGGCCCTAATAACCTCCAATACCCCTCTAATCACAACAACAAGCAACATTCAACAAGGAATAATTAAAACCTACCTGGCCCTCTTCCTCCTAACACTAGCCCTTGCCACACTAACAGCCACTTACTAGACAGCTCGAAGAGCCCCTCGACTTAATCCTCGTGCCAATTCTAATACTACATATAAAGTTAAAAGCAAAACCCATGCACTAATAATTAATAATATACCTCCCGCCGAATATATTAAAGCAACTCCCGCCCCATCTGCCCGTAACACAGAAAATGACCCCATTTCATCCACAGTTAACCAAGAAGTTTCATACCACCCTTCCCAAAGAAAACAACACACCGCAACTACCCCTAAAAAATACAACATAATATATGTAATGACAGGACCACTCCCCCAACTCTCAGGATACGGTTCAGCTGCAAGCGCTGACGAATATACAAATACAACTAACATCCCCCCCAAGTAAATTAAAAACAAAACCAACGACAAAAAAGACCCCCCATGTCCCGTTAACACGCCACACCCCATGGCAGACACCACCACTAAACCAAGAGCCGCAAAATAAGGAGACGGATTGGAAGCAACCGCAATTAAACCCGATACCAACCCAAATAATAACAGACACATAATAAGAGCCATAAATTTCTGCCTGGACTCTAACCAGGACTAATGGCTTGAAAAACCACCGCTGTAATTCAACTACAAAAACCATTAATGGCCAGCCTCCGAAAAACCCATGTACTTATAAAAATCGCAAACGACGCCCTAGTCGACCTCCCCGCGCCATCAAATATTTCAGTTTGATGAAACTTTGGCTCCCTCCTCGGCCTCTGCCTGATTGCCCAAATCCTTACAGGGTTATTTCTTGCTATACATTATACCTCAAACATTGACACAGCCTTTTCATCTGTTGCCCACATCTGCCGAGATGTCAACTATGGCTGACTTATTCGAAATATGCACGCTAACGGCGCCTCCTTCTTTTTCATTTGTCTTTATATACACATTGCCCGAGGCCTCTATTATGGCTCCTACCTTAACAAGCCTACATGAAATGTGGGAGTTATCCTCTTTCTCCTTGTAATAATAACCGCCTTCGTAGGTTATGTCTTACCTTGAGGACAAATATCATTTTGAGGGGCTACCGTCATCACCAACCTCCTATCTGCCGTCCCCTATGTGGGTAATATACTGGTTCAATGAATTTGAGGGGGCTTCTCAGTAGATAATGCCACTCTTACTCGTTTCTTTGCCTTCCACTTCCTCCTCCCCTTCATCGTCACTGCTGCAACCCTTATTCATCTCGTTTTTCTACATGAAACTGGCTCAAATAACCCCATTGGCTTAAACTCAAACGCAGATAAAATTTCATTCCATCCCTACTTCTCCTACAAAGACCTTTTAGGATTCGCAGCTTTACTAGTCGCCCTTTGCTCTTTATCTCTATTCTCCCCAAACCTCCTGGGAGATCCAGACAACTTTACCCCCGCTAACCCACTAGTAACACCCCCCCACATTAAACCAGAATGATATTTCCTATTCGCTTACGCAATTCTCCGTTCAATCCCTAACAAACTAGGAGGTGTTCTAGCCCTTTTATCCTCAATCCTCATCCTTATAGTAGTACCCCTTCTCCACACATCAAAACAACGAAGTCTAACATTTCGCCCCATTTCCCAACTTCTATTTTGAATTTTAGTTGCAGACGTCGCCATCCTAACCTGAATTGGAGGCATGCCCGTTGAAGACCCATACATTATTATTGGTCAAATCGCCTCCGTCTTATATTTCCTCCTGTTTCTAGTTCTCTTCCCCCTAGCAGGCTTAGTAGAAAATAAAACTTTTGGATGGACTTGTTATAGTAGCTCAGCTTCAGAGCGTCGGCCTTGTAAGCCGAACGACGGAGGTTAAAATCCCCCCTATTACTCAAAGAAAAGGGATTTTAACCCCCACCTTCGACTCCCAAAGCCAATATTCTTAAATTAAACTATTCTTTGCGTTCACGTTTGTAGTATTAAAAACACACACATTTCTACGCGTAAATTTATGAACGGTATAAGACATAAATGTATTATTAACATTAATATAATGTCAACATGTATGTTTACACCTAGGCACTAAGGTTTATATAAACCAATATTGGTTGTAGTACATAAACTAATATTACATTGACGGAACTGAAAATTCAATATAAATTCCATAAGTTAAGTTATACGAGGACTCACCATCCTATTAATATGTATAAATATTAATGTAGTAAGAACCGACCAACAGTGATTCCTCTATGCATAATATTATTGAAGGTGAGGGACAATAATTGTGAGGGTCGCACTTGGTGAACTATTCCTGGCATTTGGTTCCTACTTCAGGGCCATAAATTGGTATCATTCCTTACACTTTCATTGACGCTTACATAAGTTAATGGTGAAATGCATACTCCTCGTTACCCAGCAAGCCGAGCATTCTCTCCAGCGAGCAAGGGGTTCCTCTTTTTTTTTTTCCTTTTCATCTGGCATTTCAGAGCGCATACAGTAATGGCTAACAAGGGTGTACACTTATCTTGCATGTAATATGTGACCTGCATGGTGTAAAAACTTCCTCTGAATGAATTGCATATTAATATTTCAGGAGCATAATTATGGAATCTTACCCGAAGAATATCTATAGACGGCCCCCTTTGGGTTTTTATATCTTAAACCCCCCCACCCCCTAAACCCCTGGCATGTTAACATCCCTGAAAACCTCTAACAATAACAGTAAACCCTGTACTAGTACATTTTTCAGGTCTAACATACATTACTTACGCTATTGTAATAGTTCATAC